AAATACTTCGTACAGTACCCAACAAGCTGTTGGGTGTTCTTTTAATGGTTTCAGTACCCGCGGGATTATTAACAGTACCCTTTTTGGAAAATGTTAATAAATTCCAAAACCCATTTCGCCGTCCAGTAGCAACAACCGTCTTTTTGATTGGTACCGCAGTGGCCCTGTGCTTGGGTATTGGAGCAACATTACCTATTGAGAAATCCCTAACTTTAGGTCTTTTTTAAATTGATTCAATTGTCAAATTGTAAAATATGATGACGTGTGTATCTAGGTAGAAGGCGCTTCAAAGTCAAAGTGACTTCTACCTAGATACTTCTATTCAATTAAATTCATATTCAATTAAATTCAGGTCCGAATATCTAAATTTTGCTAAAGGTGCAAACCTTTTCAGTTTTTCTATTTTTTTTTTTTTTTTTATTCTTTAGAAAAAAAAATGAAATAAATTCAATTGATTTAAAACTTATTTGATTTTTCTTTTCAGTAAATCAATTGTGAAATGCTTTTTTATTTCTTTTCTAGAATGTCCAATATCTGTTTTACATCTTCTATGCGAAAATGTTCCATTTTCAGAAGGCCTTCTTGACTGTTATTCAAAAGGTCGAATAATGTATGTATATTGGACTTTTTAAGACAATTATAGATCCTGGGAGACAATTCTGATTGGTCAATAAAAATGGATTTCAATGCTATTTCTTTTTTCTTTTTCTTTAGTTTAGCCAATCGATCATGAAAAGTAAAAAAAGGTAAAGTAACCTTGTATTGATTGTGCTCTAAATGTAAGTTTTCTTCTGCTGCCTGTAGAAAGGGAATAAATAAATCAATCAAATTTCGGGAGGCTTCACGAAGTGCTTCTTTAGGAGTTAAACTTCCATTTGTCCATATTTCTAGAAAAAGGATCTCTTGTTTTTCATTTTCATTTCCATATGAATGAATACTATGATTCGCATTTCGAACAGGCATGAATGCAACATCTATAGGATAACTCCCGTCTTGAAAGTTATTTGGCGTTTTTATATTATTATATCCTCGATTCTTCTCTATTTGTAATCCAATACACAAATCAATTGGTTCCGTTAGACTAGCTATATGCTGCGTATTATCAACGATTTCTACAGAAGGTGGTAAGAGGATATCTTGAGCAGTTACATATCCAGTACCTTTGACACAAATAAGCGCGTCACGAGTGCCATACATATTACTTCTCAATACAATTTCTTTCAAATTCATTAAAATTTCATGTACTGATTCTTGAATACCTACTATGGTAGAATATTCATGTGGAATTTTCTCAGATTTTGCGCGTGTAATACATGTTCCTTCTGTTTCTCCAAGCAAAGCTCTTCGCATTGCAATGCCTATTGTGTCGGCTTGACCTTTCATAAGTGGAGACAGAACAAAGCGTCCATAATAAAGACGCTTACTGTCTGCTCTTGATTCAACACACTTCCACTGTAGTGTCCGAGTAGATACTTTTACTTTCTCTCGAACCATAATAATATTTTAGATCTTTGAGTCATTTATTTCTCTTGAAATTTCTTCAATGTTTATTTCTACACCCGTCTTTTTTTAGGGGGTCTGCAGCCATTATGTGGCATAGGGGTTACATCCCGTACGAAACTTAAAAGTATACCACTTCTACGAATAGCTCGTAATGCTGCATCTCTTCCGAGACCCGGACCTTTTATCATGACCTCCGCTCGTTGCATACCTTGATCCGCTACTGCTCGAATAGCATTTCCTGCTGCGGTTTGAGCAGCAAAGGGTGTCCCTCTTCTTGTACCCCTGAATCCACAAGTCCCAGCGGAGGACCAAGAAATCACCCGCCCCCGTACATCTGTAATAGTCACAATGGTGTTGTTGAAACTTGCTTGAACATGAATAACGCCTTTTGGTATTCGACGTGCACTTTTACGTGAACCAATCCGTCCAGTCCTACGTGAAACACTTTTTGATATAGATTTTGCCATATTTTATCATTTCATAAATATAAGTCAGATATATGGATATATCCATTTCATGTCAAAACAGATCTTTTATTTTGATTTGTTCATCGGTTCCTTTAGAGAGTCCCTTTTCGAAAGATTATCCTTGTCTTTGTTTATGTCTCGGGTTGGAACAAATTACTATAATGCGTCCTCTCCTACGGATCAGTCGACATTTTTCACAAATTTTACGAACCGAGGCCCTTATTTTCATAGTTGTTATTCCTTAACTGAATTGCGAATCTACTTCTACTTATTGGAAGAAAATAAGTTTCTTGAAATTTTTGAACAGTGACTTGTATCCTCATGAAAGGAATGTTGAAAAACCACCTAATCATTCGAATTCTTGTTGTGGAGTCTATAAATTATACGCCCTCCATTTCTGAACCATAACGACTTACTTCAATTTTGACTCTTTTGGCTCTATTTCCAGGTAGTACACGTAGAAAACTGTGTCGAACTCTTCCTGAAACATAACTTCGAATCTGACTTCAGTATATAAACGAACCCGGAGCATACCATTGGGAAGTGCTTCAGTAATTAAACCTTCATAAATCCATTCATTTTTCTTCTTTCATTCCAGGCAAAACCCCTTGAAGTATCAACTAATGTAGGAGGAGTGATATTAGACAACTTGTCTTTTTTCGTTTTTTTTCACAAATTAGTAAGTTCCGGATATAATTCGGGTACCAGAAAGATTACCATATATAACACAAAATTTCTCCGCCGATTCTTTCTAGTCGAGCCGTACGGTCTGTCATTATACCCCGAGAAGTAGAGAGAATTACAATCCCCACCCCGTCTAAAATTCTCGGAATTCGTTGATAGTTCGAATAGATTCGGAGACCAGGCCGACTGATTCGTTTTAAATTTAAACAGGTTCTATATGGTCTTTTCCTATTCCTTCTATGTCGTAGGGTTAAAACCAAAAAAGATTTGTTGTTTTCCACAAGTTGCCTTACGTTTTCGAGAAACCCCTCTCGTAAAAGTATTTTAACAATGTTTTCGGTGATGTTAGTAGACGCTACTCGAACCGTTCCTTTTCTATCCCTGTCAGCATTTCGTATATAAGTTATTATGTCAGCAATATTGTCCTTACCCATGATAAACGCAAATTATTGTTACTTCCGAATTTTTATATAATCAACATGTTCCTTTTTTTTGTTTTATTTATGAAAATTATTAAAAGTATATGCGTGAGACATAATCTACTAATTTAGCTATTTTAATTAAAGACTATCCCTCTATCGGGATCTCGTATTATAATACCTCAGGCGCTAATGAAACTATTTTAGTAAAATTGAACTGTCTCAATTCCCGTGCGATCGCGCCAAAAACTCGAGTTCCTTTTGGATTTCCTTCTTGATCAATGACAACTGCAGCATTGTCATCATATCGTATTATCATACCGTTGTCACGCTTGAGTTCTTTACAAGTACGTACAATTACAGCTCTGATCACTTCGGATTTTTGTAGAGGTGTATTTGGTGCTGCTTCCTTGATCACAGCAACAATAACGTCACCAATATGAGCATATCGGCGATTACTAGCTCCTAGGATTCGAATACACATTAATTTTCGGGCCCCGCTGTTGTCTGCTACATTCAAATGGGTTTGAGGTTGAATCATATCATTTTTTAATCTGTTTTTTTAATGTAAAGTAAAGCAAAGGACGAAGTAAAAAAAAACCTGCAATTGTTTTTTTTTATACCCAAGACTTCTTTCCTTTGGTTCAACATTCCTATCCAGAAATAATGAATTGAGTTCTTATAGGCATTTTGGATGCCACTATTGAAATAGCCTTTCGAGCTATATTTTCGGCTACTCCACCCATTTCATAAAGTATTCTACCTGGTTTAACGACAGCTACCCAATATTCGGGGGATCCTTTCCCCGAACCCATACGAGTTTCCGTATGTCTTACTGTAACTGGTTTATCTGGAAATACACGTACCCATATTTTTCCCCCACGACGTACATTTCGTGTCATTGCGCGTCGCCCTGCTTCGATTTGTCTAGATGTGATCCAAGCGGGTTCAAGTGCTTGAAGAGCATATCTACCGAAACAAATATGATTACCTCGATAAGAAATTCCTTTCATTCTTCCTCTATGTTGTTTACGGAATCTTGTTCTTTTGGGGTTATAGTTGATGGGTCTTTCTCAATTCCATCTCTACTACAGAACTGGACGTGAGAATTTCTTCTCATCCAGCTCCTCGCGACTGAAACGACTAAAAAAGATTTTATCCCGATATACATATATTTAATAAAAAGTATACTGAATCGTAGGATTCTTTGAAATTTCATCTAATTAATTTATTAATCTATTCGAAATTTATATATCGTGTTTAGTTAGATTAAGATCTATATTATAGATTTATAATTAAACATGTATTCTATTTATACATAATGCCAATGTCGTTTTTTTTATAACGTTATAATGAATCTTTTTTTTTGTTTTGCCTTTTATCATATACGATCGACCAAAATTTATCAATCCAATAAAATAAAACTTTCGCGGGCGAATATTTACTCTTTCAATATCTATTTCAGTTCTAGGGTTAGTCCACGACCTCTCCGAATAAAAGAATAGGTTCCTGATCCGTTCCGCCATCCCGCCCAATGAATTATTAAGATTCATTTTCAATAGAATCTTCTGCATTCACGGGTTCCATCGTTCCCATTGCTTCTTGATTAATGGTTAGGTCTTAATTCTTAATTTTCAAATGGAGTCCTTAATGAAATTTGTTCTTAAGTCAATTTTCTCAGTCTTTATTGGCTCGAGGCTCTTGATTTTTTTTGTTCTATGAGCGGATTCATCTAATTATGGATGAATCTTTATTAATGCTTTATTACATTGCTTTTTTTTGTATGAGATGACTCAGAGACCTTACATATTGGAATTCTATATCAGTGATATTTTCTTTCTCTCTTCTCTCATCCTTCCATTTATCCCTATCCGCATACTTTTCTATTTCGCTTCACAACTTATAACTTCATAACGCATAATCAGAT